GCGTTGCGTTCGGTTCGAAAGGCATGGTTTTCAGTATGTCTCCAGATAGGGCCCCCTAGTCCGGCTAGCTAGTGAGCGGTTCTTTCCTTTCGGGCGGGCATCTACTGCAACGCAAGCACCATTGTTCGCCACCACCCGAGAAGCAAAAGATTCGAGAGTCCAGGCTGAAAATACATGCATAGATAGTGGTCTAATGCCAAGGCCGACGACGGAAGCTCGGGACGGAGCCGTATGAGGCGGAAGTCTCACGTACGGTTCTCTGAGAAGGGAGTGGCTACCTACTGGAGCTTCGACCAACCACCACCGGTCAATTCCGCTTTGGGGCCACCCCTTACTCTACCATTATTATAGGGGTATGGGGTTCGAGACAAAGAAAGATCAAGGCAGCATATCAGTTTTTCCTTTATACTTTACTTGGATCTGTTTTTATGCTATTAGCTATTCTGTTGATTCTTTTCCAAACAGGAACCACCGATTTACAAATTTCATTAACCACAGAATTTAGTGAGCGGCGCCAAATCTTTCTATGGATTGCTTCTTTCGCCTCTTTCGCCGTCAAAGTGCCTATGGTACCAGTTCATATTTGGTTACCCGAAGCTCATGTAGAGGCACCTACGGCAGGATCCGTCATCTTGGCAGGAATTCCTTTAAAATTGGGAACCTACGGGTTTTTAAGATTTTCAATACCCATGTTTCCCGAAGCGACACTTTGTTCCACTCCTTTCATTTATACTCCAAGCGCGATTGCTATAATATATACTTCCTCGACCACTTTAAGACAGATCGATCTTAAGAAGATCATAGCTTACTCCTCAGTAGCTCATATGAATCTGGTGACTATTGGTATGTTTAGTCGGGCGGCGGCCGTTAGGTCACCTATTTTTTTTAGTTATGGACACACAAGGCCAAAACATGTGTGCCGGGCGTGCGACCCATCAACCTACTAGCAATGGGGAAGAAAACATAGCATGTCGCAATAAAAGCTTGATTCGAGGCGTCAGCAATGCCGTCTGTTCCAAAAACAAAAGCCCCTTAGCGCCCCGGGACGGGAGTGGAGGGCGGCCCTACGAAAGTCAGAATCGAATATCGAATCTTTCTGTTGGCTTTCCCAATTCATCCGTGAATAAGAATTCAAGGGCGTGAAGCGAGTGCTTCTAGCTGCTTCGCCTGCTTATGGTATGGCGGCTATGCTATGTTTTCGCGGCGGAAATGAACGAAAAGCGATATGAACGTGCTATTTTCAAATCGATTGATAGATAGCCAACTCTGTTCTGATAGATCGAAAGAGATAGAGAGGGAATCTATCAAGAATAAGGTTTGGAACCCTATTTCTATCTATTGATGAGACAACTATCTTTTCATGATCCATCAGAAAAGAAAGAAATCGATATGTATCTGATGGAGTCTACATCGTACATAGAGCGCCCAAGCTCTTTTTATTTTAGGCCAGCTCAGTTCTCTTATCCATCGGTCCAATGCACTGGGCTCATCTCATGGAGGGAAAAGCCAAAATGTAGTTGTCTTGTTCGCCGCCTCGACGCATTCCCTTCTCTCCCCGGTATCGTCCCACACAGAAAGAAAGAGCGCAGAGCCCCGGCCCGACCTGTAGGTCCGCTAACGTAAAGCGAGGAGTTGAGCCTGAACTAGCGAACCGAAGTCACTTTCGGAACCATACTTCCTACAGCTAAGATGTGTCCAGTCCAGCGGGAACGCGCAGCTCAAACGAACGTGAGCTGCTATACCGAATCCCCCGCTGGCCAGCGGGGACCGAGTGGTAAGGCCATGATATGCAGGGGAAAAGATCACTCATTCTTCCATTGGGGACAGGTGCACGAACGACAACTCCAAACGTCACACATCCGCCGCCTACCTACCGTTTAGGTGGCACCGGCGAGATCCAGCTAAGGTAAGGTCGTGTCGCGGCTGCTCCACTCCGCTGCGGTCTGATGAACTGAACTTCGTTGCCTTCCCGCGCGCGAAGCGAATGGGCGCTGTGCCGTGGGTCAGTTTCGGGGCGGAGAGTGAAGAGAGACCAGAAGAATGATTCATTTTGATCGCCGAGCTTTTTCAGCCCAAAAACTAAGAATCAATGGAATTTTTGTCTATCCATGAACATCTATTCTATCTCTATATCTAGGGGATCTCTCTATACATATAAAATGGCATGATATGATCGCCTTTGTTTGATATGTTCATTCAGTACCAATACAAACGAAAACTACGCCAAAGTGGAAGGGCCACTATAGAAGCTAGAAGTAGCTAGCCTATAGTAATAGTAGTAGTAGTCGGCCGCGTCACGACAAGATCAAATTAGCCTTATGAATTGAATCTTAAGTAGGGGGCTTAGCCCGCCCGCCTACCAATCAAAGAGGCTGAGAGTAAGCGTAAGCTCACCCGTAAGCTCTTCGAGCTTCCCTTCATTCGCTTCGCGGGAGCCGCACAGCACATAGCTGGAAGTCAGAGGGCCCATACTACCTGCCTAACCTTTCGCTCCGAGGGACCGTAGATCGGAAAGCGCCTTCTAAAGCACCCCATTCATCCAAAAGAGAAGGGGCCTATTTATTTGCATGACCTCTGCAGATTTCACCCTATCTACACCCGGAGCCACTCCCCTAGCGGTCCTGCCACCACGCCGCAGAACGGGAGCTCGTGTGGAACCTTTTCTTTCTGGCGTAAGAGCGGTAGAACGTAACAAAATCTTACGGCCGCCTAACCGGGCCGGAGGTACGGTAAACTCGGCCAAAATATGACACCCGAAGGGCCCGACACGCACAATCCTATCCGAGTCCGAGTTTACCCCTTGCACTTCGGACAGCCATCTGTAGCATCATAAGGAGGACCTCCCTTTCGAGGTAGAAAAAGAGTACGGTACATAGGAGGTTGGTCTTTCTCAACGTGGTGTATAGCACGAAAAACCTTTCGATACAAGATAAGGCCGTTCAAATGAAAGAAAAACTTCTTTTTTTTCTTCTTTCTCTTTCCCCCTCGGGATTCTGGAGGGAGGGGAAAGGCTTGGGCCTACCTATCCCGATAGGACCCCATAAAAGAACGGGAGCTGTTGAGAGGTTCCATATTATATTGCCGAGACGAAGGGCAGCACCTCTGTACGTGATCGTAGTATGTCACGTCGTCTCGGCCCCGCTGCATCGAAGAGTACAGTACCTATGCACTATGTTCCGATTCACTGATAAGGAAGATAGAGTTGGGGTGGGGGTCTACGATGTGATACTCAAGTATGACCCGGGGAGATACATGCTAACTATGGGTAGGAAGCAGGAACCTTTATGTTTTATGTAAAGTAAATAATTTAGGGGGGTTACAGATCTCTTATACTACCATCGATCGACAGAGCGGAACGACCAGAAAAAAGAAGTGAAGTTAGAAAGCCGTATGATAGGTTGAAACTATCTTGTACGGTTCGGGGGGTAATCGGCGTACTCCGATCAGTGGGGGGGGCTCTATCGAACATACAGGGAATTGGAGGTAGCATTCTACCGATGTCAAGTCATGGACTGGTTTCTTCAGCCCTTTTTCTATGTGTTGGTGTTCTATATGACCGACATAAGACTCGACTTGTTAGATATTACGGAGGTTCAGTGAGCACCATGCCGAATCTCCCTACCATTTTCTTCTTTTCCACTTTGGCCAATATGAGTTCACCTGGTACTAGCAGTTTTATCGGGGAATTTCTCATCTTAGTAGGAGCTTTCCAAAGAAATAGCTTAGTAGCGACATTAGCAGCGCTTGGGATGATTTTAGGCGCGGCCTATTCCCTTTGGCTATATAATCGTGCGGTTTCTGGGAATTTAAAACCCGATTTCCTCCATAAATTCTCCGATCCAAATGGCAGAGAAGTTTCCATATTTATACCTTTTCTTGTTGGAGGGGCGACCGTACGTTAAACTACCAAAAAAACAAGGGTAAACCAATGTGATCATGACATTGTAGGTGCTTGCGATGGGACGGATGCGACTTCCCTCAGTTGGTTTGGGTGGCATAGCCCGTTGCATAAGTCCCCCCCTTTTTTTATCCATTTCTTTACTCTTTAGGGAGCCAAAGCTTGACTTTACTAAACTAATCAAAAAAGGCTCGCGCTAGGCGCTTACCTTTTTTGGCTGAGCCGTATCTTGCTGGGTGGGACCGATAGAAAGAAAGGACGGGTGGCGCATGGTACTTCTCGACCCTGTCTCCGAGGGACAGTTGAACGAGCGACTCATGAATGCTGCCGGGTTGGACGAGCCAATAACTCGAAGGCGTTCGGTCTTTTTTTTTGAGCAAGAATCACAGCCTTACCTTATCTTCACCATGATACGGACTCCAAGTTATTATGGCAGAGCACGAGGAGATTTATCTTATCATATTGATGATAATGGGAATGGAAACCAGAAGCACGACTGGGGTCCAAGATAATAAAACCATCAGTAAGAGTAACGTAAGCATGAGACTTTTTGGTAGTACCGGTGAACCAGATGGCCGCGGCGATGGAATCTGGGACGGAGGACTTGTAGTATCTCTCTAGATCTGGCAAAAGCGAAAGAACCCCTAACATAATTCGAATGGAGGCTGACGGCTGAGCCCACTCTGGCCTCGCAGGGCAGGCCCCTGTGGTTGCGAGCTGGAGCTGCCATAGCTTATGGCTGGAGGGCCCCAGCAGAGAGCAAAGTAAGGATAACGAGCGCTCCGCCCGCCAAGCGGGCGGCAGGGGCAGCGGGCAAGTGCTTGGTAGGCCAACAGCCCAGTGAACCGGGCGGGGCACACTAAGCAAGTACGATAAATTGGCCCCGCTCCGCTTTCTTAAAAGCAAGGACCACTACGGGAGGTCAAACCAAGGACCTATGGAAGTCGGGGCTCGTCCCCGGTCAATATTGGATCAAACAAAACAATAGGGGGCCGTAGCACTGACCCTTTTTTGATTCAATACAATAAGGTAAAAGATCGTACAGTTCCCTACCGAGACAAACTCTCAACGGATCCTCGGCGCGCTGGGCATACCTCTTCCGCGCGTCTTTCTCGTGGCGGGAACAGAACAACAGGGAAAGACCCGCCCAGGGCTCGAGGGCGAGCTTTATTTATTTAATTTAAGAGAGAACGGGAAGTGAGTCGAAAGGCTTCCGTTTCCGTTCTTGGTTTGGGGGCTTTCGGGCCCCTCTCGATCTTTTTCGTAGTTGAGAAGGGGGAAGGAGTCTAAATCAATGAACATTAATGAACCATCATTGATGGACGTTGCACATGACACGATCAATTCGACTCAAGGTCCGGCGCTAATAGAAGTTGCTTACTTTCCTAGTAGCGAAGGAAAGGGGCAGGGCTTCTTTCGTAGTAATAGTGGGCGGGTCTCATGATATCTATGCCGGCCGTCGGAATCAAACGAAGGTCGAAGGACCATTCAATTCATGTTGGGGCATAGCGGCGACCTCGCCTGGCGCCATTCCCGGACCTAGCAGCAGACGGGCGGGCCGTGCCTGAATTCAGACCGGACCAGACTCTTCTTTGTTTGAGCTGCTCCCGCGCACGCAGACCGGAAGATCTCACTTGTCCTGGACTGGAACAAGTACGTAGAGATCTTCGTGGGACCGTGGAGGGAGTCTCAATCGGTCTTTTCTAGGATTCCTTATCACGCCACACATGGAGATTTTTCCATTGATAGATAAGAGGCCCCCCTTGAACAAATTCTTATCTTAAAGGTTAGGTTACTACCTGCTTCTACGGAAGAGGTTTACTTTGTACCACCCGGAGGTCATATAGATCGGAATCCGGAGCGATAAGAACGAAAGCCCTACCCACAGCTACAACTACTGGCGCTTCAAAAAAAAAGGCTTAGATTCGTTGGGCGCTACTGAAAGCCCTTTTTTACGTCTAATAAAATAAGGTAGGTGTAAGCCCCGAAAGCCTTCGGTACTTCGGTAGGGCGAGCAGCCCAAAAAAAAGTGGAACCCTTCCCCTATTTTTTTTATGCATTTCATTCTCTATTTGGCCCACTTCAAACAAAATGAGAAAAAGGGGTCGGTCAATAGCATAGCTCTTTCTTTCCCCGGTCTCCGAAAGGAGGAGAGGCCTTCGCATTCCTAATCCGGTAGGGTCGGACGGCTTTGTTTGCCCCAGCTTGGCAAATCGCATCCCCGCACAACGACATTGTGCGCCCCTTACCGTTCTCGCTTAGTGTTTCAACGGCTGGGAAGGCAGTCGTAGAAGCAAAGCCTATCGCCACGCCGACCATCAAATACGAGATTGGGCTCCTTCTCAAAGATTTGATGGAATGGCCCAGCCCAAAACAAAAAAGGAAAGTTCTATTATAGTACGCGATGCGTTCCATTTGTACGAATCGCGAACATACCACGCACGACCGGACGTAGAGCCACTAAGAGCTGGCAGACCAGGCCGGGCGCAGGTTCCAGATCCGAAAAGTCGAGTCTCGGATCAGCCTAGTGCACCAACCACGTGGTACGACGGGCACTCAAAGACCTGGCGAATGATGGCCCACTCCACCCAAGAGCGCTTATGTTATAGGGGAACTCATGGCTGGAAACAACCCTTATGGTTTGTTTTGATATCCGGCAGGAATAATAAAAAAAAGTCCAGGTTGGTTGGTGAGCCTAGTGATAGGAGACTATCTAGCTTGGTTCGGAGAGCACTTGTTGGGTTAAAGATTTTTTTTAAGCTAAATGTTACGGCCTAAATGCTGAACTATTGACCCTACTTGTTTGGATGGGTGTTCACCCCAAAGTGTTCCCGGACTGCATGCATACATCCGTAAGTAACTTAGTGCAACATGGCAAATTTCATTGAGAGGAATCAGCAAAGAAAAGAAAAAGAGGTCAACAACATCTTAATGTATTTTTAGAGATTGTCCTGGGGCTGAGGAGTGTGAATCTTTTTTAGCCAAGAGCTTGACCGGGTGAACCAGCATATAGTGCAAAGCGCCTTTTCGGAAAAGTCCAGTTCAAGACAAAGAAAGGGAAAAGCCCAATTCCTGTATCCAAAACGCATGACCCCGATCCGACCTCTTATTCAAAAGCCAAGGATCACGGTGTGAAGAAGAGGAAGACAGGTCATTGGAAGAGAGCAGAGGTACGAGAGGAAAGGAAGACTCTTACCATCGATTCCATTCTTCTTTGTCACTGAGGTCCAAACAGGCCAGAAAGGAAAATCAGATGACGATGATGGTCTGCCTAACTTGAATTCAGCTATGGATTCCAATAAACGTGTTACCAGACCTTCCTTATCGGCGGAGATTGGGTCCGGCCAGTCCCTAGGTCTCCATGAATTGCCTCGTTTGGAACTGTCGAGGGCTTGGGAACCAAAGGACAGTTCGAGCTCTCCGTGAGCTCATTCGTAAAGAAGATCCCTCCCTAGTGAAACTAAATGTAAACTGGGATCTATAAGTGAAAACAATAACTCAGGTTGTTTGGAATTGCATTGCGGGGGAAGTGAGGGCTAAGTCAGGAGGGCTGGCACTCTTGTGGGAGAAGGAGGTTTCGGTGGTAGTTCAGAGCTATTCCCAAAGGCATATTAATGCTATTGTAGAAATTAGCGATAATCAACCTAGATGGAGATTTACAGGGTTTTATGGATAGCCGGAAACAGCAAAAAGAAAGAGGATTCCCATCTGTCCTATCTATAGGCTCCGAATATCCAGTTTTTGATCTCTGCACCTTAACCTTAAAGGGCACGCAAACTCCCATCGTATCGTGTCCCAGATCACATTCCGTGAATCGAAAGGGGAAGGAAGGGGTGACAGGCCAGCCATGCATCCCAGGCGCAACCCTTGCCCTTGTCTTGATCTTCCTTGCATGAATACACCGTACGAGCGAAACGGCGGATGTTGCATTCCATTGAGTAGAGAGGGAAGATACGGAACACGAATCCAATCATGATTGAACTTCAAGAAAACATTGATTTCTCGATCAAACTTTCGTTAAAAGTTGCGTTATTTTCTTACTGAATTCCGTCTATACTTTAATACGATGCTTCTTGTCACCAAAAGAAGAGAAAGGCTACTACTTTGTAGCTTGATTTGACTTGTCAGCTTAGCTTCCTCAAGTGTATTTGTCTCGGCAAGGTCGAAGAGGGGATACCTTGTGTGAAGTTGGATGCTCTTTCCCTTGAAGTTGGGGTACCAATTGCATGGTTTGATCGGAAAGCCCGGTTAGGTCAATTAACTCAAGCCTGTGGAAACCATGCCTCAAGCCTCGGTATTCACTTGATCACGGCAAGGTCGGCTTGTTCTCCTAGCGATCGTGAGGAAGGCGTTGGTGATGAAACAGAAAAGCCTCGGGTGTTCAAGATGTTGGTTGACCGGTTAGCCGCAGGGAGAGAGATACACCGACTTCCCGATGTTCCCGTAGCAGCAGGGCGATTAGCAGCCTCTGTGTTAACATGCCTCTGTTACACCGGTTGGAGATCACCTGAGAAACGCTTGAGCAGACATGATTGAAGAACCAAGCAACATCAGGAAACAAGACAATGTAACGTATGACAGTAGGAGTACACTTACCATGAATGAATACCGTACACTAATACACTATATTAACACATACCACTAACACAACATATAACATAGAAGAGAGGGAAGGAGATCAAGCGGAAAGAAAGAGTTTGATTAGTCCCCTTTCAGTTGATAAAAGCGATCAAACAAGAAATTTCATAAGAGAATAAAAGTTCAGATACAATGCTACAAACGGGAAAGAAACCTCTCCTTAGATACAACTCTGTATCGTATCGACGAATCGTTAGTGTCCGAACTGCTTCTTCCGGAATCGATGCGAGACTTCAAACAAAGGCTTCACCTTATGTTGATGGAAAATCTTTGACCCTCTACTCTGGTATTGACCATTGTTGTGTCGGTCATCAGTCTTATCGGTGGAGGTTTGTTTGCCCGGCCGGATCAATCTTTCGATCCTTCTTATGCCATGAAAGGCTCCTCTATTCATGTACACGTACGTGGCTACATCACCACCATCCCATCGTTCCATTGTCTCTTCGGCTAGGTCCCTCGCGACCTTTGTATACCAGTTTTTTCCGGGTCGAAAGACCAAATACGAGGTGTAGAGTCAAATCATTGGATTTTTCATCATCTCGTTATACAGGCATTGAACTGTTCTTTTAGCTCACAGGTTTTGCCGTTGTGGCGAAAACTGCTTTTGTGATGTGCGTCTGGGCATCTCCGGAATCGCCGTGTTTTCGATGATTTGCAGGTAACCAGTGACATGGTGCTTGTTTGGGCTGCGGAGGTCGGAGCTCTTCGTCTCGGTCACATGGATAATTCACAGGCTGATCTTTCTTTTACCAGCTCATGAACGGCATTCGTCAGACTTTCTCATTCCTCCGGGAATTGCGAGACGTAGCTACGCCCTTCTTCCATGAGAGTAGGTATACTAGAAGCCCAGAAGCTTGTGAACACATTCAACCAACCAGAGAGGGGACAAGGGACTGTTAACCTCAAAAGTGAAAACAAACCCGCCGTCCATCAAAAGCAATGAGCCATTGACTTCAGCTGGCAGTAATGCATCGACATGGAGTGTCCTAATTGACCCACAGCCAGAGGGGATCCAGTGCTCGCTGTAGAAGGGGGATGCTACTCCTCTTTCTCTTTCCTTCGTTTTCTTCTAGCTTCATAAGGACTTAAAAGATCCTTGCTTGCATGATATAGAGAAATCTCGTAAGAGAAATCGAAATAGCGAAATAGTGAGTGGCCGAGGGATAGGCCGACATCCGACTTCCCAAGATTGGCAGGGATTGATGAAAAAGAGGGGAAGCAAAGAAAGAACTCCAAGCTGCGTAACCCCTGTCTCGACTAGACCTTTCGCCAAGCTGTCCGATAGAAATTCCGACCGCCCTTAAGACTTAAGAATAGGCTGATGCCAGATCGTTGACCAGCAGAAGCTTATTTAAACTATTCACACAAAGGGCGTAGCTCAATCCGAGGACTGGTGTAGTTTTTACTGGATAGCAAGAAAGAAGGGCTCTGGCGCTGGATTCTCTCCGGTTAGATGGGTTTGTAGATACTGGTTTTGGTGTAGAGGAAAAGACTTTGTTTGAATTCCTTAACTCAAGTGCTTAGCTCGGTTGCTCCTATTGCTTTAGCTCATTAAATTAACAACAGTTCATAAAAGAACAAAGAACAATAACTACTTAGCAACAAGAACGAATTCTGTCTTTTATTTTAAGACAAGTACCATCTAAGGCTAAGGGAATCTATCGTTCTGATGTCCTATGAGAAGTCAATCTGTACAAGGTAAAACATGGTGAACCAAATTGAAATAATCTAAAAATCTTATCTATGGCTCTACAGGGAATCCTAGTTAGTTATAGGGTTCTGAACCTGAGCTTGCTTACCATAGGACTGGCTATTGGATAGGTTTACCTTTTTGCTCCAACTCGGTATCGACTAAACCCGCCTCAAAATCTTCCTTTGAATCGATAAAAGAAAGAAGGGAATTTCCCGATTTCCTTCTTTCATCCGAGGGGCACTAGTCGGGTTCAGAGGACGAGAAGGAAGGGGTTTAGCCCTTCATAGGAGGAAGAGGTTTGAAGAAGAGGACTATCACAAGCTACGAAGGAGGAAGCTTTCTCGTATATAGAGACAAATGAACTGTCCTTATAGATTGACTTCGAAGCTAACAACAGGAACTATTTCATCACTGCTTAGCAACAATCGATTCGGCAACTGGCCATTCATTCCGATGCCCCGTAAGGTCTATTAATGACCAGGTATGAGAACAAGTAAAGGAGATTCATGGTTTGTCTTTCGAGCTTCCTGAAGTCGATGTATTTCCTCAAAGGCGTTTCCCTTGTGTTCTTTCATGCAGATAAAGCGGTGTAGCTACAGATCAGACTTGCGGTTTCAGCTATGACACTTAGAGTAGATCTCCTCAATGGGCATCAATAGGCAGACCAGACCGGACTTCTACTTCGTACCCTCTCGTTTGGTTGAATGCAGGTAGTCCCAAACACCGGATGCCAGCGGGAGAAAGGCTTGAAAGCTACTTTGATCGTCCTTCAGATCATCCTCAACTTTAAACCAAGAGTGCGAAGAGCAAAGATATATATATCACCCATTCACACGCGCAAGGTGCGGCATCCGCCTGAACGCGGAGAGGATTTCCCTCAAAGAAAGATAGGCGTGTCAGGAAACAATATTCAGTCACCCCTATTTCGCTGTCCAGGGAGGACTAATGACCTATAAAATGCTAGACGTTTGGGAAGCATGGGCAACCCTTCGCGCACGAAATAGCAATGACAGGAGATTGACCGGTCGGGGTCGAGTTTGTTGATTCTCCTCTACGAACTGCTCCTGTTTGGTAAACTCCGATTAAGTGTAAGCCAAGTCCCTAACTCTGCTAAAAAAGATAAGTGGAAGCCTTGGATGCTTCGCTCCTGTAGTTTTTCTTTGTTCGAAGAGGTAGGTAAAATAAAATGCCAAGGCGTAGCAATGTGTAAACCACAGGTAAACCATAGGATCCGAAGGAGATTAGCTTGATTGGCTCTGTCCAGCTTCCTCAAGAGAAAGCTTTGTAGTAGTTAGTTTTCCTTGATCTGTCAAGAAGGTCTAAGAGCTAGAAGATCGGCCAAAAGGAGAGAGCCCGAAGGATCATGTTGAATCGAAGAAAAGAAACAAGCAAACTAATTTCGACGAAGATGCCAAGGGATCAAACTTATAGAGCTAGAGATATGTCCACTCTTGCCAAACCAAACTCAATCCCTTCACTGATTTAAAGGCAAAAGGCATCATTTGTGACCTTAGGTTTGCACGCCCAGCAGGGAAAGCCTTCATTTGGTACGCGCTTTGCCTTCACGTCGGCAGTACCAAAGACATCAGGCAATTCCTACTCTGAAGCGACTAAGCCTTCACCCAGCCAGCACTACACTAGTCCTTGGTCCACGTCCACTTAGTCTTGATTCTCTCGGTACAACTAGTCTTCCTATTCTTCACAGGGATTCGTCCTAGCTTTTACGTATTCTCAAATCCCAGGTTATTCAACTCCTTCGTCTTCCTGTCGAACTAAGCAATTAACGTAACTTTCTCCCCTTAGACTAAGTGCAAGACAAGAAGAAGGATAGACTTGACCTCTTTCTTTGGATAGAGGTCGGAAGAAGCAGGCACACCAACCAAGTTGAGGGAGTCGAAATTTCTTAGTAAGCTGGCCTGTGACTGTCCCCTTACTCTTCCTGAGACATAGCAACAGGATTTCATAGAAAGGCAGAAAAAAACAGCCTCACCGATCAAATAGCATCACGTTCAGGATTCCTTAAGAACCACCCCCTCCAATAAAAAAAGGGTTTCCTTACGCTGGAAAGAACGGATCAAGAAGTGGTGGTTAAGTCAGGGGATTCGCGATGCCATTTGTAGGGTCTTGCTCTTGATGGTACCGGGGGTCCTTGTGGAGAAAGAATGACGGAAACCAAGCATGTAATAAGCGTAAATCAATACATATGAAAGGAGTTGTATACGAGTTTGGTAAAGCATTCACCTGTCGAGAAACTCAAAACTCTCCCGCAAG